AAGTTTTTTTTCCAGTTATTTGAATAGTAGGCATAAGAGTAACAATCACTACTATTATCATTACATGTACGATACTCAATCTAGTTGGAATAATCACATTAATAGTTGCATTGATAGTTATCTTCGTTTTGAAGTTAGTATTCATAGTTACATTTTCGGTGGTACCGATAATTACGGTGACAGTTACATTTCTAGTTTCATTTCTACTGAAGGCATAAGCGGTAGTCAAAGCAAGAATTCTAGCATAAGAACTGGTGGTAACAGCCGCGACTTCAATATAAGAGGAAGATCTAATGATTTTGATATAAATAAAAAATACAGAAATTTATGGGTTCAGTGCGAAAATTGTTATGGATTAAATTATAAAAAATTTTTTAGGTCAAAAATGAATATTTGTGAACAGTGTGGGTATCATTTAAAAATGAGTAGTTCAGATAGAATCGAACTTTTGATTGATCCGGGCACTTGGGATCCTATGGATGAAGATATGGTCTCCACGGACCCCATTGAATTTCATTCAGAGGAGGAACCTTATAGAGATCGTATCGATTCTTATCAAAGAAGGACAGGTTTAACTGAAGCTGTTCAAACAGGCATAGGTCAACTAAACGGTATTCCCATAGCAATTGGGGTTATGGATTTTCAGTTCATGGGAGGTAGTATGGGATCCGTAGTAGGCGAGAAAATCACCCGTTTGATCGAGTATGCTACTAATCGATCTCTACCTGTTGTTATTGTGTGTGCTTCTGGAGGAGCACGTATGCAAGAAGGAAGTTTGAGCTTGATGCAAATGGCTAAAATATCTTCTGCTTTATATAATTATCAATCAAATAAAAGGTTATTCTATGTATCAATCCTTACATCTCCTACAACTGGTGGAGTAACTGCCAGTTTTGGTATGTTGGGAGATGTTATTATTGCTGAACCTAATGCCTACATTGCTTTTGCAGGTAAAAGAGTAATTGAACAAACATTGAATAAAACAGTACCCGATGGTTCACAAGCGGCTGAGTATTTATTCCATAAGGGCTTATTCGACCTAATCGTACCGCGTAATCTTTTAAAAGGTGTTCTGAGTGAGTTATTTCAGCTTCACGGTTTCTTTCCTTTGAAAAAAAATGCAAAAAAATATTGAAAGAAAATCAAAAAATATAGAAGAAATAGAAAATATAGAATAGAAGGGATTTTTATGTCTACCAAAAATTACCATTTTTACATTTTTACTAGGAATCCCTCTTTGTTGGATTGAATTAGTTTAGTTAGAGTCGCGAATTTATAAGAAATTCTTTAATCTTAAGAAAAACTACTTATTTTATTAGTTTAGTATTAGTTATTAGAAGAATATAAGGATGGGAGAATAATAATCAAATTTATTAAAAGTGGATTATCATACATATTTGTGTGGAAAGATGAGATGAATAGATACACTTCATTTAGTTCTCATTCCTTGCACTTATTAACTACTTAAATTTAAATATTATTTATAATAGATATACTTATCATAAGATATCTTTATAATAGGTGCAAAATGAAATCGAGGTACCCATTTTATGACATATTTTAACTTACCCTCTATTTTTGTCCCTTTAGTGGGCCTAGTATTTCCAGCGATTGCAATGTCTTCTTTATTTCTTCATGTCCAAAAAAATAAGATTGTCTAGATCCGATGGGACAAAACTTTCTCAATTTATTTCAACACTGGATCATAATACAGATATTTTTTTAGTCTAATATGGTACGATATGTGACTTTTTCCGAACACAAATGAAAGAACTATTATACATGTGGATACGTGATATCTGCATAAATGCACGCGGATGCAGGTATATCTGGTTAAAAATGATCCGTGCATATTTTTACTCAATGTATCTAACCAATTCCTCCTAATGGTTCATATCAGATATAGTGCTAGTTGATGAAAGTTACTTCGGCATCAAGAAAAGTCAAATTTTTTTGGTTTTTCTCTCAATTCCAATCGAATGTAACCGGATCTAATTCTAATATAGTATGAACTGGCGATCAGAACATATATGGATAGAACTTATAAGAGGGTCTCGAAAAGCAAGTAATTTTTGCTGGGCCTGTATCCTTTTTTTAGGTTCATTAGGATTCTTAGTAGTTGGAACTTCCAGTTATCTTGGTAGGAATCTGATACCCGGATTTCCATCTCAGCAAATCATTTTTTTTCCACAAGGGATCGTGATGTCTTTCTATGGGATCGCGGGTTTATTTATTAGTTCCTATTTGTGGTGCACAATTTCATGGAATGTAGGTAGTGGTTATGACCGATTCGATAGAAAAGAAGGAATAATGTGTATTTTTCGTTGGGGATTCCCCGGAATAAATCGTCGCATCTTCCTTCGCTTCTTTATGAAAGATATCCAATCAATCAGAATGGAGGTTAAAGAGGGTCTTTTTCCTCGTCGTATTCTTTATATGGAAATCAGAGGCCAAGGAACTATTCCCTTGACTCGTACTGATGAGAATTTGACTCCACGAGAAATTGAACAAAAAGCTGCGGAATTGGCCTATTTCTTGCGAGTACCAATTGAAGTATTTTGAAATGAACCGAAAAATGAATGTTTTCTACGCATAATGGAGGGAACTTGCTAATTTCCTTTTAAATACAATTGAAGTTTCTTCAGAATGCTCATTCAAGCAAAAAAGATGTTAGATTCATTTTCCTCTTTCCGTTAGCGCAGTGACCCGCATCGCATAGAATAAAACAAAAGTCGGAAAACGTATATGGAACAACTATAATAAACTATAATAAGAAGACATTTTTTTTCTATACCAAAACTCTTTTGTATGCGTATGGGGTCCACCTCAACTCTTTTATACTTTAATATACTAGATATATTAGTAAAAAGTATATACTAGTAAAATAAAAAGTCTAATAGGAATTCATCAAATATTCGAATCTAATATGGATTTCGTAATACGGAATTCATTTTTTGAGGCTCGAGATTTTGGATTGATACTGTATTTCTGCATTTTGATTATACAGTGCCGTGCAACATTTCGAAATAATTAATCGAATTGATACTGGAGGATTTTTCGTTTTGAAATCCGAATAATATTCGTTACTTCAAGTAGGTTTTTCGAGTATTTATTGAAAGGAACAAATAAAGATGAAATTAGGTTCGAATTTGTTCAATTGAGATATCTGTAAATCCTATTTACTTACTACATATATATTATATATAAATATATATTTCTTATATATATTTCTTTTTTTTTTTTCATCCGAAAAGGGACCCTTATTCTATTTCTATATTCCTTCTAGACCTAAGGACTAAATTATTACAAAAATGGGAATAGATACGTAGGTTCGATATTTTATTTTATTGTAGAGCTCGCGCTTTAGAGAAATATCACATCAGATAGAGTTGACAAATGAAGCAGTTCATTAACAATTCACAGATAAAAAAATGAAAAAAAAGAAAGTATTGACTTCCCTCCCCTATCTTGCATCTATAGTATTTTTGCCCTGGTGGGTCTCTCTCTCATTTCAAAAAAGTCTGGAACCTTGGATTATTAATTGGTGGAATACTAGGAAATCTGAAACTTTTTTGAATGATATTCAAGAAAAAAATGTTCTAGAAAAATTTCTAGAATTAGAAGAACTATTCTTGTTGGACGAAATGATAAAGGAATACCCGGAGACACATATACAAAAACTTCGTATAGGAATACACAAAGAAACGGTACAATTGGTCAAAACACATAATGAATATCATCTCCATATCGTTTTGCATTTGTCGACAAATATAATCTCTTTCGCTATTCTAAGTGGTTATTTTTTTCTAGGTAATGAAGAACTTGTCATTCTTAATTCTTGGGTTCAGGAATTCTTTTATAACTTAAGTGACACAATAAAAGCTTTTTCGATTCTTTTAGTTACTGATTTATGGATCGGATTTCACTCTACCCATGGTTGGGAACTAATGATTGGTTCGATCTACAATGATTTTGGATTGGCACATAACGATCAAATTATATCTAGTCTTGTTTCCACTTTTCCAGTTATTCTAGATACAATTGTGAAATATTGGATCTTCCGTTTTTTAAATCGCGTATCTCCTTCACTTGTAGTCATTTATCATTCAATGAATGAATGAAGAACTTATTTGATTTTCTGATATCAATCAAATCAGAATTTTTATTCGCGTATAAAGAAAGCATTTTCCATTTTACTTATTCTTTATACTTATACCTCTTCAAGGTATTCGTCCTATTTCAGTAGAATTATTTCAGTACAATGGCAGACTCGTGGATAGGGAACTCTACTAGTTACCTATCTAATTTATTGTAGAAATTCAGGGATCAATGATTGGATCATGCAAAATAGAAATACTTTTTCTTGGGTAAAGGAACAGATGACTCGATCTATTTCTGTATCGATCATGATATATGTAATAACTCGAACATCTATTTCAAATGCGTATCCCATTTTTGCGCAGCAAGGTTATGAAAATCCACGAGAAGCAACTGGGCGAATTGTATGTGCCAATTGCCATTTAGCTAATAAGCCTGTGGATATTGAAGTTCCACAAGCTGTACTTCCTGATACTGTATTTGAAGCAGTTGTTCGAATTCCTTATGATATGCAACTGAAACAAGTTCTTGCTAATGGTAAAAAAGGGGCTTTAAATGTGGGGGCTGTTCTAATTTTACCCGAGGGATTCGAATTAGCCCCCCCCGAGCGTATTTCTCCCGAGGTGAAAGAAAAGATGGGAAATCTTTCTTTTCAAAGTTATCGTCCCAATAAAAGAAATATTCTTGTGATAGGTCCTGTTCCAGGCCAGAAATATAGTGAAATCATCTTTCCTATTCTTTCCCCCGACCCTGCTACGAAAAAAGACGTTCACTTCTTAAAATATCCCATATATGTAGGTGGGAACAGGGGAAGGGGTCAGATTTATCCTGATGGAAGCAAGAGTAACAATACAGTCTATAATGCTACATCCGCGGGTATAGTAAGCAGAATAGTACGTAAA